CGAAGAATTACAAATGAATCTACAAAAAAAATTTCATTATGTGAATCGAAAACTTAACATTGCTATCACAAGAATTGCAAAACCTTACGGGAACCCTAATATTCTTGCAGAATTTATAGCCGGACAATTAAAAAATAGAGTTTCATTTCGAAAAGCAATGAAAAAGGCTATTGAATTAACTGAACAAGCGGATACAAAAGGAATTCAAGTACAAATTGCAGGGCGTATCGACGGAAAAGAAATTGCCCGTGTCGAATGGATCAGAGAGGGCAGGGTTCCTCTACAAACCATTCGAGCTAAAATAAATTATTGTTCCTATACAGTTCGGACTATCTATGGGGTTTTGGGCATCAAAATTTGGATTTTTATAGACAAGGAAGAGGAATAAGAAAACTTTCATTGTTTTTTCCTTCTATCTATTGATAGAAGGAAAAAGGGAGAAACTCGTTCATTCTTTTTCCTACCAATCAAACTAATTCTTAATTCTATAGGGTTGAATAAAAATTCAATTGACCTTTTGATATAATTGCTATGCTTAGTGTGTGACTCGTTGGTTTTTTTTTAGGGTTAGGGTTACAAAAGACCGACCCGATAGTATGAAAACCAATTCATCACTTCATATTATCTGGATCTAAAGAACCAGTCAAGATATGTTAAATAAGTCATATCTTTGTAGCAACTGAAATAATTAAACTTTTTTAAAGCAAAATTACAGAAGAAAGGTGTGGATAAATGGAAGGATGAGAGAAAGAGAGAAAAAGAATATCAATGATATAGAATTCTAATATGGAAGGTCTGTGGGTTATCTCATAAAAGACAATGTAATAAAGCATCAATACTAATTGATTCATACATAATGAAATTTTCAAGGAATTTCTGATAGAAGAGAAGAAAAAACTCAAGAGCTTCGAGTCAATAAAGACTAAGAAGGTTGACTCAAGAATAAATTGGATTATGAGCTCCGTTGTAGAATTCTGACCTAATCATTTAGTACGAAGTGGTGGAAACGAAGGAACCTGTGAATGCAAAAGATTTTATTAAACAAATGAATCTTAATAATTCACTAGTTAGGATGGCGAAATGAACCGGAAATTAATTCATCTATTCGGAAAAGTGACGAACAAGTGCTAGGACTGAAATAGAGATTGCAAGAGTCAATATTCGCCCGCGAAAACTTTCTTTTTTTGAATTGGTAAACTCGGACAAAAGACAATAAAGATTTATTAGGACGTTAGAAAAAAATAAAATATTTTCTAAAAATGTTCTAATAGCTATTCAAATTAATTGAAATTCAATTTTGAATCCTTTTATTCGCGAGGAGCTGGATGAGAAGAAACTCTCACGTCCAGCTCTGTAGTAGAGATGAAATTCCGAAACAACCATCAACTATAACCCCAAAAGAACTAAATTCCGTAAACAACATAGAGGAAGAATGAAGGGAATATCTTATCGAGGTAATCATATTTGTTTCGGTAAATATGCTCTTCAAGCACTTGAACCCGCTTGGATCACATCGAGACAAATCGAAGCAGGTCGCCGAGCAATGACACGAAATGCACGCCGTGGTGGAAAAATATGGGTCCGGCTCTTTCCAGATAAACCAGTTACAGTAAGACCTGCTGAAACACGTATGGGCTCAGGGAAAGGATCCCCTGAATATTGGGTAGCTGTTGTTAAACCGGGGCGAATACTATATGAAATGGGTGGAGTAACCGAAAATATAGCTAAAAGGGCTATTTTAATAGCAGCATCCAAAATGCCTATACGAACTCAATTTATTATTTCGGGATAAAAATATAGAACCGACAGAAATGAGTCTTGGGGATGAAACAAAATCGCAGGTTTCTTTTTTTAGACTTAGACAAACAATATTTCTTTTATTTTTTTTCATCCTTTGCATTGGAAGAATAGACTCAAAAATTTATATGATTCAACCTCAGACCTATTTAAATGTAGCGGATAACAGCGGGGCTCGAAAATTGATGTGTATTCGAATCATAGGAGCTAGTAATCGCCGATATGCTCATATTGGTGACGTTATTGTTGCTGTGATCAAAGAAGCAGTACCAAATATGCCCCTAGAAAAATCAGAAGTAGTCAGAGCTGTAATTGTTCGTACCTGTAAAGAACTTAAACGTGACAGCGGTATGATAATACGATATGATGACAATGCTGCAGTTGTAATTGATCAAGAAGGAAACCCAAAAGGAACTCGCATTTTTGGGGCAATCCCCCGCGAATTGAGACAATTAAATTTTACTAAAATAGTTTCATTAGCTCCCGAAGTATTATAGAAGTATTATAAAATAAAAAGAGATCTGATATTTTTGGGGTATTTGAAAAGAAATAGTTTAAGAACTAGATTAATTCGTAGCTTGTGTTTCGCGTATATACCTTAAAATTTTTATATTCATAAACCAATAAAAAAACATGTTAATTATATCCAATTTTGAGACACCAAAAGTTTGAGTTCATCATGGGTAGAGACACTATTGCTGAGATAATAACCTCTATACGAAATGCTGATATGGATAGAAAAAGAGTTGTTCGCATAGCATCTACTAATATTACCGAAAATATTGTTAAAATACTTTTCCGAGAAGGTTTTATCGAAAACGTCAGAAAACATCGAGAAAAAAACCAAAATTTTTTAGTTTTAACCCTGCGACATAGCAGGAATAGGAAAAGATCCTATAGGAATTTGTTAAATTTAAAACGGATCAGCCGACCCGGTCTACGAATTTATTCTAACTCTCAACGAATTCCTAGAATTTTAGGTGGGATAGGGATTGTAATTCTTTCTACTTCTCGGGGTATAATGACAGATCGGGAGGCTCGACTAGAAGGAATCGGCGGAGAAATTTTATGTTATATATGGTAATCCATTTAATATCCAAATGAAATCCGAAACCTCTTCCTATTTGTAAAAAAAAAAAAAGATAAGGGGGTGAGTTGTCTAATATCGTTTCTCCTCCATTAGTTGATACCTCAAGGGGGCTTTACCTGGAATGAAAGAACAAAAATGGATTCATGAAGGTTTAATTACTGAATCGCTTCCCAATGGCATGTTCCGGGTTCGTTTAGATAATGAGGATCTGATTCTAGGTTATGTTTCGGGAAAGATCCGGCGTAGTTTTATACGGATACTTCCCGGAGATAAAGTCAAAATTGAAGTAAGTCGTTATGATTCAACCAGAGGACGTATAATTTATCGACTCCGAAACAAAGATTTGAAGGATTAGGTGATTTTTATTCAATACGATTCAAGATAAAAAATTCCAAGAAACCTATTTTCTATCGAGAAGTAGATTCAGAATTAAGATAAGGAATGACAAATATGAAAATAAGAGCTTCCGTTCGTAAAATTTGTGAAAAATGTCGACTAATCCGTAGACGGGGTCGCATTAGAGTAATTTGTGCCAATCCGAGACATAAACAAAGACAAGGATAAAGGGATAATCAGACTCACTAAAGAGCTCAGCGTACAAATACAAATAAAGAATCTGTTTTGACATGAAATGGATATATCCATATATTTCTGACTCATATTTATGAGATGATACAATATGGCAAAAGGTATACCGAGAACTGGTTTACGTAGAAATGTACGTATTGGTGCACGTAAAAGTGCACGTAAAATACCAAAGGGAGTTATTCATGTTCAAGCAAGTTTCAATAATACCATTGTTACAGTTACAGATGTACGAGGTCGGGTGGTTTCCTGGTCCTCGGCCGGTACTTGTGGATTCAAGGGTACAAGAAGAGGGACACCCTTTGCCGCTCAAACTGCAGCATCAGTTGCTATTCGTACAGTAGTAGATCAAGGTATGCAACGAGCAGAAGTCATGATAAAAGGTCCCGGTCTCGGAAGAGACGCCGCATTACGAGCTATTCGTAGAAGTGGTATACTATTAACTTTTGTACGGGATGTAACCCCTATGCCACATAATGGCTGTAGACCTCCGAAAAAAAGACGTGTATAGAAATAAACAGTGAAGAAATTTCAAGAGAAACAAGAGAAATAAATAATTCAATCAAAAAAAATATTATTACTATGGTTCGAGAGAAAGTAACAGTATCTACTCGGACACTACAGTGGAAGTGTGTTGAATCAAGAACAGACAGTAAACGCCTTTATTATGGTCGATTTATTCTGTCTCCACTTATGAAAGGACAAGCCGACACAATAGGCATTGCGATGCGAAGAGCTTTGCTTGGAGAAATAGAAGGAACATGTATCACACGTGTAAAATCTGAGAACGTCTCCCACGAATATTCTACTATAACGGGTATTCAAGAATCGGCCCACGAAATTATAATGAATTTGAAAGAAATTGTATTGAGAAGTAATCTATATGGAACTTGTGACGCGTCTATTTGTGTTAGAGGTCCTGGATATGTAACTGCTCGAGATATCATCTTACCACCTTATGTAGAAATTGTCGACAATACACAACATATAGCTAGCTTGACAGAACCAATAAATTTACGTATTGGATTAGAAATTGAAAGAAATCGCGGATATCTTATAAAGATGCCACATAACTTTCAAGATGGAAGTTATCCTGTAGATGCTGTATTCATGCCTGTTCGAAACGTGAATCATAGTATTCATTCCTATGGAAATGGGAATGAAAAACAAGAGATACTCTTTCTCGAAATATGGACAAATGGCAGTTTAACTCCGAAAGAAGCACTTCATGAAGCCTCCCGGAATTTGATTGATTTATTTATTCCCTTTTTATATAAGGAAGAAGAAAACTTACTTTTAGAGGACAACCAACATATGGTTCCTTTATCCCCCTTTACTTTTCACAATAAATTAGATAAAGTCGGAAAAAACAAAATAGCATTGAAATCTATTTTTATTGATCAATTCGAATTGTCTCCCAGAGTTTATAATTGCCTCATAAGGTCCAATATATATACATTATTGGACCTTATGAATAAGAGTCAAGAAGATCTTATGAAAATTGAGCATTTTCGCCTAGAAGATGTAA